TAATTGCGACTTCCTCAGTGTTAGTAATTAGTGTACCCCTTGTATTTGCTTCTCCTGATGGTTGGTCAAATAATAAAAACGTTGTATTTTCCGGTACATCATTATGGATTGGACTAGTCTTTCTGGTAGCTATTCTGAATTCTCTCATTTCTTAAATTTGTTTAGTATTTAGTAGCCCGATACAAAATAAATAAAAAGGCCATTTCTTCGAAAAAATTGGAATTGTGAGACGCATTAAAATGCAATTTGCGTTCCGAATTGCTACCTCTTCTCTTTCATTATTATGAAATTCCATTGCCATTAGAATATTGATTGACAGACAATTAAAAAAAAGAAAACTCTAATATAATAGAAAATGAAACGGTCGACCCAGACATAGACGGTCGACCCAGGCGGATATACCCTATAAAATATATCCCGTAGCGAGCGTAGTTCAATGGTAAAACATCTCCTTGCCAAGGAGAAGATACGGGTTCGATTCCCGCCGCTCGCCAGCTTAATTTAGTAAGGTACTATGATAAAAAATTTAGTCTAGTTGACTACTTAACTACTTATATTAAATTAAGTAGGTGTTAGTCTAGTACCGTATCCCTTACTATCTTACCCTTCTTTTGCACCCCACTCAAAAAAAGGGGCTCCGGAGGCAGGAATCGAACTCGCCAACAGGGCTCCCTAAATTGGGGATTCACCGAGACAAACAACTGGCAAACTCCTTTTAAAGGGAAGGGAGGTAGACTGTGCCTTTCTTTCATTTCTTTTTTCTTTTCTGCAGGGTAGGAAGGAGCCTTGAGAGTTCTTCTTGTAGGGGCAAGTGACTTCGCAAACTGCTCCATTTGGCCCTTTAGGGCCGGGAACTAATGAATAAAAAAGGGTTGGATACCGCCCAGCCCTCTACTCTATACAAATAGAATAGTCCTTTTATACAGACTGCTAAGTGCGGAGACGGGAATCGAACCCGTGACCTCAAGGTTATGAGCCTCGTGAGCTACCAAACTGCTCTACTCCGCTCTGGAGGGACGGAAACTGGTGGACGAAAAAGGTTGAATACAGGACTCTACCATGTCTAGACAAATAGAATAGTCCTTTTATACAGAATGGAGCGGGTAGCGGGAATCGAACCCGCATCGTTAGCTTGGAAGGCTAGGGGTTATAGTCGACGTTGGTTGATTAGTTTTAACGTCTCTAATTCAAAACCGAACATGAAATTTTGATTTCATTCGGCTCCTTTATGGATATTCTCACCACTTAACATCTATGTCAGCTTTTCTATCTGAATGGAACCAAAGCTCTCCGCTTTCTAGATGATCCCTATAGAGTAGGAGATAGAAATTCTACTAAATCTATCTAATCTACTTACTTCGTTCCCTAATTTCATTCAAGAGATCCTGAGGAAAAGAATTAGGTTTCCACCGAGCTGAAACAATATGCTGATGGTTCTAGTAAACCAAAACTACCGTTTTTTAGCTATTTGGCTTCCATTTCCTTTTTTAACAAAAGAAGATTTAGTTACGATTGGAAATAAACTTTTTTGTATCTTCATCCATAGATCCTTTACTCATATTTTAAAAATTGGAATACTTAATCCAATGCAAAATTATGCTTCGCGACTCTGTACTCATAATCCAATTTGTATTTTGGATGCAATTTCAATTAGTTTTTGGGTACAAATCGCGAGAATGTATATTCTTCCTCAATATGCTATTGAGAGGAAAAGGATTAAATCCTTTATAAGAACTAAAGTTTTCATCGGAATATAAAAAACTTAAGGACGCCTTAAGTATATCATTTCAAATTCAGTTATTAATAGAACGAATCACACTTTTACCACTAAACTATACCCGCTACATGTAGATTATGATACCAACGCTACCCTTTGTCAAGGGTAGCCATTCGAGAAGGAGGCTAATTCCCCCTTATTGAATCAAATGGAGAAGGTTCATGACAGTGAGCTGTTGGTACTTCGATCGCGGGCCTTTACTTTAGCTTTAGGGTTTAGATAGCCCCTCTGGGATGTAAAATATATCTCTTCTCACCATCCCCATAGTGTATGAGACAAATGTATGCATTTCGATTAGGTTCGTATTCTACGGTTACGACTACAATGATCATTATTTGTTTTGCGAGGACGTAAGTGTGCCAGACTGCTCTAAGGAATAGTTTGATTATTCCTACAATATACACTAGGAGATATAGGGAGCAGCACTGCCCCCATAAATCCCTTTCTTCCTTTTCTTTTTTGTTCAATTCTGAACAAAGAAATTGGGGAAGATGTTTTCTTTCTTCCCCCACTTATCATGAAGTCCGAGCCCTAGAGAAAGAGTGAGATGCATTTTAAAAATTCATCATAGACTTTCCCTATGGCTTGAGAGAAGCAAGAAACAAAGAGTCGTAACTTAAACGGAGAAGCGGACAGGACCCGACGGATTTACCTGATGTAAAGAAGATCCTAAATGTCTCTGGTTAGTCGATCCTCTCCATTTACCAATTTCTTCTCCTCTTTTCCACTCAATTCTAGTTTATTAGATTCTTGTTTAAAAGAATCAAAGAAGATGAATAGAACTAAGAACACATAAAAAAGAGCATAGAGGACCAAGACCATTACCAAATGTTCCTCCCAAGAATCATATTGGGTATCTGTTCCCTTCCTTTTCCCGCTAGGATCGGGAATCTTATATTTTCCATATCCATATACCATCGAACCTTTAGGGTTCCAGAATCCTCCTTTTTTCCTAATCTTCGGAAACAGAAAACCCATAGCCAGGAGGAGTTAGGTATGTAGGGTATGGTTTATTATTTTTTGTTGGGCAGGCAGTAGAATAATTTTTATACTCTGCAGTATAAATTCGACTGCCCACTTTTTACAAGCAAATTGTTGCTAAAACTCCAACATAGTTTGTTCAAAATGCACCAACCAAAATCCCTTGAGAATATTAAAGTACCCCCCTTCCTTGGAAGGGGTACCTGTTAAAAATCGCTTCAACAAATCCGTCCAAAACTTTTTAAGAAAAATTGAAAAGTTTTGAACTCTCAAGATTTTGAACCTCGCCATGAATAAACTTCTATATCTCGATATATACATATATAATCTCTACATATATCTCTATATATACATATATTATGTACATTATGCAGTAGACTCATAATGAGAAATCAAAGTGGCTAATTTTTGAATTGAATAAAAAGCCCTTTTAACTCAGTGGTAGAGTAATGCCATGGTAAGGCATAAGTCATCGGTTCAAATCCGATAAAGGGCTTTTTATTTGGTGGTAGAGTAATGCCATGGTAAGACGTAAGTCATCGGTTCGAATCCGATAAAGTACTTTTCTACTAAATTTATTATTTATTCACTTTTTTTTCTTTGTTTTTGAAAATTTCTCTTTTTTTTCTTGAATTTTATGACTTAGTGTGGGATGCATGCATTTTTGGTCTGAACGCTAAACGAAGCACGGGGTGGAAATTACAAAAAAGAAATCAAATTGGACTCTTTTTCCTGTTAGATCAATCAAATCACTACCTGTACTGAACTAATCTAGAATCCCTTTTATTAATCTATTCTTATTCTATACCCTTTAAATGAATTTCCCTAAAAAGTAGGGAATGATCCGTGAATTAACCTAACCATCAACTAAAAAAAATCCTATGAAAGCATAACAGAAAAGTAGGAAAGACTCTTTGCTTTGGATCTAGTTATACTCTTCGAGTATATTGACAATTCCAAAAAACTGCTCATACTATCATTATAGTATAATGACGAGCGGTTGTATATGGCCCTATCGTCTAGTGAAGTGATGCCCCTATCGTCTAGTGGTTCAGGACATCTCTCTTTCAAGGAGGCAGCGGGGATTCGACTTCCCCTGGGGGTAGGGAGTATTATGAAAGGAGGTTAATCATAGATTCTAAAAAACCCTAGAATAAATTCTTCCTGGGTCGATGCCCGAGCGGTTAATGGGGACGGACTGTAAATTCGTTGACGATATGTCTACGCTGGTTCAAATCCAGCTCGGCCCAAAAATCTAGGGCTTCGTGAATATGAACTAAATCCATTTGTTTTTCTTCCATAAAATAAAATGTCTGATCCATAGAAATAAAGGATAAAGCGAAAGGGGGAAATTTCTTTCTAATCCATATCTCTCTCATTCCTTTTTTACAAACAAAAGAGTTTTTCTTATTGAAATGAAAGGTGGATTATCATCCATTTTTAGCGATAAAAAATCGCGACATACTAGTTATGTCACTCTCACTATACCCACATATGATATGTGGGTATGTAGTATATGATTCGTCTATTTCTTAGAGTACGACAGGCGAATCGAATCTTCTTATGGTTCTATTTAAGAATAGGTATGCCATACACCCCGCGGGGATTGTAGTTCAATTGGTCAGAGCACCGCCCTGTCAAGGCGGAAGCTGCGGGTTCGAGCCCCGTCAGTCCCGAACTAGGGTTCAATGAATGGAGAAATTCATCTTTCCTTTTTCCATGAAAAAGGGGGGGCAGGAGAGAAGATCAAATACCTATGGGGCACCCTTATTTCACTTTTTTTATTTCGCATTTCTCATTAAAGAGGGAGGGGAGGCCTATAGGAATTTTTTTTTTCACTACTCCCGGTTGATAAGGAAAGACATACATATCATACTTGGATTAGTATAATTTAGGATATTACTCTATCCTTATGATGATACCATCCTCATCTTAACTTCCTATTCGACTCTTATGGAATAGAGTACCGGTATTTTACCGAAATCCATACATAAATCGTATTCGTTTTTTCTTAGACATAGACAGTGAATTTAATTGAATATAATTAGTACTTTACTTTTTGGATTAAACCAGGCCCCCTCCATTTTGTAATTCCAACTTTGTTTGTGTATGTTCAATGACTAATTGGAAAGAATCTATCTCATTTTCATTCCATTTGCGGACTCCTTATTTTATGGATCTGTTCTCATCTTTAGACCCCAAAAGTGGATATTGATAGTAACTTAATAAAATAAAAGAAAAACCAAGCAAAGCAAACGCCCTTTTTCCTAAATTAATTAAAATATTCGATTTTTTTTTATTTAAGCCCTCTTTTCTCCATCTCACTTCTACTTCTACTGCTTATTTGGATGTCTATGTGACCCATAGAAAGTCGGTCATATAATACATACATACATAATTGTATGTATAACTATAAGAAAAAGGAAGGGAAATTGGATAAGATAAGAAAGATCGTGGGTTATAGATATAGAAAAGAAAAAGTGGATCTTCCTATGTTATACTATTCCACTCTCAACCATGAATTGATTTGATAGATCCGATATTCATAATATTGAATTGATTCAGTATTATCAGAATGCAAGTCCTCCCCTTGAATTTACAGGATACCCCTTTTTCCTCTCCATGGGATTACATCCCGAGTTATTGTGAAAAAAATAAAGAGGTTATGGAAGTCAATATTCTCGCATTTATTGCTACTGCACTGTTTATTCTAGTTCCTACTGCCTTTTTACTTATTATTTATGTAAAAACAGTCAGCCAAAATGATTAATTGGAATTCCAATTAATCATTGAAGAAATGAAAAAGGGATTAAATAAAATAAAAATCCAAGTCTTAAATGAAAGGATCTGGTTGGAATCATAAAGTGTGGTAGAAAGAACTACATATAGTTTTTTCTACGACACTTTAGAGTCTTTCTATTATATTATCTTGAATCTACATAGAATAGATTAGTAGATTGAAATAGTAGTCTAATTCAATTTCTTTTTTCACTGCATCCACTTAATTTCAATCAAGTCAAAATAAAAAAATCGAAGACAATTCTTCACGAAAGAATCCATGGAGGGAGAGAAAAATAATATGAGAATAGACTATAGTAAAAAGTAAAAGAAAAAAAGTAAAAGGAAAAAACCAGCGAATCTTTCATGCTTAAACATGCGGCGAGATGCTTCAAAAGAGCATAAAAATTATTCTAAGAATAAGAAAAGAATATAAAACAAATGGAAAGTGTGCGATATGTTGTGAATAGCTCCGTGGAAGAAAGTCTAATTTTCTTATGTATAGAACTTTTTTAACCATTCGTCACTTCTAGTAGAAATTTTGAATTGCTGTAATCGCTCTTTCTATTTCTATATAGTAGAATAGAACGACTCTTTCTTACAAGAGTTTCTTACAGGTACAGGAGTGAAACAAAACTAAAGAAAGAGAGAAAGAATAAAGTTTGGCAAAATGATTAATGCAAAACGATCAATTAAAGAAAAAAGTTGATACAACAATTCGACTACTCAATCAATTAGTAGTATCCCTAGAGTCCACTCCTCCCCCATACTACTAGTGAAAGAGAAAATGTAAAGACTACCATTAAAGCAGCCCAAGCGAGACTTACTATATCCATGTAAATTATGTCTCCTATTTCTATGAAGGAATTATTCTACTATTGATCAATAATCATAGTGGAATCAAGGGTACAGAGTCAAAAAGGGATTCTGCCCTAACGCTATGGATGAATCAGTTCAAGGAATTTACTCCTAACAAATTCTTATAGGATTTCTGGTAGAATTGGAGAGCATTAAGTATAAATACGATACATAGCCCTTTTCCTTAAAAAAGAGTACGGGGATGATGTCCTGAATAGAAGACGCGGGAATAGGAAGATTTTTTCTTCCTTTTGTTACCCTTTTTTTATAAGCAAAGGACGTCAGAATATACCATAAAATTAGGATAGATAAATATTTATTGGATACCTACCTTGCCTATGTTTATTTTTAACCTAAACCCTACAGCCCTTCTATCATTCTATGAAAGAATGAGGAGACTTTATCCACAACTCCGAAATTGATTTTTGATCAGCCTATTCAATCTGATTCTCGACAGAATCAGTAGCCCTTACTTTAGTGTATGTAGGTAGCATAAGATGTATGATAAATAAAATGTATGATAATTAGGAAGTCTTGATATTCCTTCGTGGAGTCCCTTCTTCAATCTTAGATTGAAAAAAAAAGAATGCCCCTTAGGGGCCCTTTGGATATCAAGATTTCTGACATCTTAGCCTTGTAATTTTTAATTCTCGAATCGAATCAATTAAGAATCAATTAAAATTAATAAAAGAATAAGGAAACGCAACCTCATCCTTATTGGTAGCCGTTTGGGCCACTACCGACAAAACAAACCCTAGTTTGAGGATAGAACTATGGATTCTCAAAATCCAGTATCGCCAGGCCTAGTTACTCTCTTGCCCCAACTTATGCAGGGTACGAATTTGTTGAGTTCGATCAGTATACTATAAGCCTAAGTATTTTATTGATCAGGCGGCACCCAGATTTGAACTGGGGATAAAGGATTTGCAGTCCCCTGCCTTACCGCTTGGCCATGCCGCCAAAAAATCCGATCTAAAATAGAGAAAAGAGCAAGTATTCATCCAGGTTTTCTTACTAAAACCTCCTTTCTTTTATCTTGAATCTAATTCTACTTACTTTTTTCCAATCTTTTTCAAAAAATCTATTCCTGCTTTTTTTGAATCCAGTTTCGATTATTCTCCTCGATGGATTCTATCTTAAAACAAACATTGCTAACACTAGAAAACTTCCCTTTTCTTTCTATTGAGATGAAAAAAGAGAAAAAGTGGATTTCCAGTCACAGGCTGCAAAATTCAGAACAAATTGGAACCATTAACTAGAATTCTATTTTTTTTTGAATTGCAGTAGTGAACGACTCTTAAATCGGTATTCTCTCCCCCCTTCCTTTTAATGGCATAATAAAATAGAATGGATTTATGCCTAATCCGTGTATAGGTAAACTACAGGTCCGAACAGCATTATTATCCATAACAGCATTATTATCCATGGATCCCCCTTATGTACATATCTCTATGGGGAATCGTGCTTTAATTTTTCATTGCATTAAATATCTTGAATAAAAAAAAGAAATTTGGTCTGATATAGAGTATGACCTGACCATCTTGGCCCACCCAAGTGAAATTACGATAAAAGCAGGGATATGTGGAGAGGTGGATAACTAGATTGGCATGTACTTAAAAAAAGGACTTACTTTATTTTAGGATTCTACAATGAAATCCTATATTTTCTAGCAATTCTACTACTACGAAACAAAAAAGAACCCTCAAATTCTTATTCTTTTTTGAAATTAAACTAAGCGTGCTATTCTAAATCGAACTAAAGTCAAATTTTCTAGTGCTTATAAATTATTATATTATGGCTTTATCCCATTCATAGAAAGGAGATAAAATGAGAAATCTTTGCCATCCAATCTGATTAGTATCATAAAGTGTAAGTGGCAGAATTTTTTTCTAGGAATGTTTTATCAATTCATTTTCATTCGATTTGTACCCCTGGCAAATTCGAACTTTCGTCGAAATTGTCTCTATTCATATGTATGAAATACATATATGAAATATGTATGTGGAGTTCCCTAGAATTTCATGTGATTCAGTAAACAGAATATGGATTCCATAATTGCTAGATCGATCCATAGGGATTGATGAAGAGTGAGCTGATAATGGAATTTTTCTTCGATAAACAGGAAACTTAAGATTAAGATGCTCCGGAATGGAAATGAGGGAATGTCCACAATACCCGGATTTAGTCAGATCCAATTCGAGGGATTTTGTAGGTTCATTAATCAAGGCTTGGCAGAAGAACTTGAGAAGTTTCCAACAATTAAAGATCCAGATCACGAAATTGCATTTCAATTATTTGCGAAAGGATATCAATTGCTAGAACCCTCGATAAAAGAAAGGGATGCTGTGTATGAATCACTCACCTATTCTTCCGAATTATATGTATCTGCGAGATTAATTTTTGGTTTCGATGTGCAAAAGCAAACCATTTCTATTGGAAACATTCCTATAATGAATTCCTTAGGAACCTTTATAATAAATGGAATATACCGAATTGTGATCAATCAAATATTGCTAAGTCCTGGTATTTACTACCGCTCGGAATTAGACCATAAGGGAATTTCTATCTACACTGGGACTATAATATCAGATTGGGGAGGAAGATCGGAATTAGCAATTGATAAAAAAGAAAGGATATGGGCTCGCGTGAGTAGAAAACAAAAGATATCTATTCTAGTTCTATCATCAGCTATGGGTTCGAATCTAAAAGAAATTCTAGATAATGTTTCCTACCCTGAAATTTTCTTATCTTTCCCGAATGCTAAGGAGAAGAAGAGGATTGAGTCAAAAGAAAAAGCTATTTTGGAGTTTTATCAACAATTTGCTTGTGTAGGTGGGGACCTGGTATTTTCGGAGTCCTTATGTGAGGAATTACAAAAGAAATTTTTTCAACAAAAATGTGAATTAGGAAGGATTGGTCGACGAAATATGAATCGGAGACTGAATCTTGATATACCTCAGAACAATACATTCTTGTTACCACGAGATGTATTGGCCGCTACGGATCATTTGATTGGAATGAAATTTGGAACGGGTATACTTGACGATGACGATATGAATCACTTGAAAAATAAACGTATTCGTTCGGTTGCGGATCTGTTACAAGATCAATTCGGACTGGCTCTTGGTCGTTTACAACATGCGGTTCAAAAAACTATCCGTAGAGTATTCATACGTCAATCGAAACCGACTCCACAAACTTTGGTAACTCCAACTTCAACTTCGATTTTATTAATAACTACTTATGAGACCTTTTTTGGCACATACCCCTTATCTCAAGTTTTTGATCAAACCAATCCATTGACACAAACTGTTCATGGGCGAAAAGTGAGTTGTTTAGGTCCTGGAGGATTGACGGGGAGAACTGCAAGTTTTCGGAGCCGAGATATTCATCCGAGTCACTATGGGCGTATTTGTCCAATTGACACGTCCGAAGGAATCAATGTTGGACTTACTGGATCCTTAGCTATTCATGCGAGAATTGACCACTGGTGGGGGTCCATAGAGAGTCCCTTTTATGAAATATCTGAGAAAGCAAAAGAAAAAAAAGAGAGACAGGTGGTTTATTTATCACCAAATAGAGATGAATATTATATGATAGCAGCAGGAAATTCTTTGTCCTTGAATCAGGGTATTCAGGAAGAACAGGTTGTTCCAGCTAGATACCGTCAAGAATTCCTGACTATTGCATGGGAACAGATTCATGTTAGAAGTATTTTTCCTTTCCAATATTTTTCTATTGGAGGTTCTCTCATTCCTTTTATTGAGCATAATGATGCGAATCGGGCTTTAATGAGTTCTAATATGCAGCGCCAAGCAGTTCCGCTTTCTCGGTCCGAGAAGTGCATTGTTGGAACTGGATTGGAACGCCAAACAGCTCTAGATTCGAGGGTTTCCGTTATAGCCGAACGCGAGGGAAAGATCATTTCTACTGATAGTCACAAGATCCTTTTATCAAGTAGTGGGAAGACTATAAGTATTCCTTTAGTTACCCATCGGCGCTCTAACAAAAATACTTGTATGCACCAAAAACCTCGGGTTCTGCGGGGTAAATCCATTAAAAAAGGACAAATTTTAGCGGAGGGAGCTGCTACAGTTGGTGGGGAACTTGCTTTAGGAAAAAACGTATTAGTAGCTTATATGCCATGGGAAGGTTACAATTTTGAAGACGCAGTACTAATTAGCGAACGTTTGGTATATGAGGATATTTATACTTCTTTTCACATCCGAAAATATGAAATTCAGACGGATACGACAAGCCAAGGCTCCGCTGAAAAAATTACTAAAGAAATACCACATCTAGAAGAACATTTACTCCGCAATTTGGACAGAAATGGAGTTGTTAGGTTGGGATCCTGGGTAGAAACTGGCGATATTTTAGTAGGTAAATTAACGCCTCAGATAGCGAGCGAATCGTCGTATATCGCGGAAGCTGGGTTATTACGGGCCATATTTGGCCTTGAGGTATCCACTTCAAAAGAAACTTCTCTCAAACTACCTATAGGTGGAAGAGGGCGCGTTATCGATGTGAAATGGATCCAGAGGGACCCCCTAGACATAATGGTTCGTGTATATATTTTACAGAAACGCGAAATCAAAGTTGGGGATAAAGTAGCCGGAAGACACGGGAATAAGGGGATCATTTCCAAAATTTTGCCCAGGCAAGATATGCCCTATTTGCAAGATGGAACACCTGTTGATATGGTCTTCAATCCCTTAGGAGTACCCTCACGAATGAATGTGGGACAAATATTTGAAAGCTCGCTCGGATTAGCCGGGGATCTGCTAAAGAAACATTATAGAATAGCACCCTTTGATGAGAGATATGAGCAAGAGGCTTCAAGAAAACTTGTGTTTTCAGAATTATATGAAGCCAGTAAACAAACAAAAAATCCATGGGTATTTGAACCCGAGTACCCGGGAAAAAGCAGAATATTTGATGGAAGAACAGGAGACCCCTTCGAACAACCTGTTCTAATAGGGAAGTCCTATATCTTAAAATTAATTCATCAAGTTGATGAGAAAATCCATGGACGTTCTACTGGGCCCTACTCACTTGTTACACAACAACCCGTTAGAGGAAGAGCCAAGCAAGGGGGACAACGAGTAGGAGAAATGGAAGTTTGGGCTTTAGAAGGATTTGGTGTTGCTCATATTTTACAAGAGATACTTACTTATAAATCTGATCATCTTATAGCTCGCCAAGAAATACTTAATGCTACGATCTGGGGAAAAAGAGTACCTAATCACGAGTATCCTCCAGAATCTTTTCGAGTGCTCGTTCGAGAACTACGATCTTTGGCTCTAGAACTGAATCATTTCCTTGTATCTGAGAAGAACTTCCAGGTTAATAGGGAGGAAGTTTGATCGGAATAAATATAAATTCTTTTCTTATTTATGATTGACCAATATAAACATCAACAACTTCAAATTGGACTCGTTTCCCCTCAACAAATAAAGGCTTGGGCTAACAAAAACCTACCTAATGGGGAAGTCGTTGGCGAAGTCACAAGGCCCTCTACTTTTCATTATAAAACCGATAAACCAGAAAAAGATGGATTGTTTTGCGAAAGAATCTTTGGACCCATAAAAAGCGGAATTTGTGCTTGTGGAAATTCTCGAGCGAGCGGAGCTGAAAACGAAGAGGAAAGATTTTGCCAAAAATGCGGGGTAGAATTTGTTGATTCTCGGATACGAAGATATCAAATGGGATACATCAAACTCGCATGTCCCGCGACTCATGTGTGGTATTTGAAAGGTCTTCCTAGTTATATCGCGAACCTTTTAGATAAACCCCTTAAGAAATTGGAGGGCCTAGTATACGGCGATTTCTCTTTTGCTAGGCCCAGCGCTAAAAAACCTACTTTCTTACGATTACGAGGTTTATTCGAAGATGAAATTGCATCCTGTAACCACAGCATTTCTCCCTTTTTTTCTACCCCAGGCTTTGCAACATTTCGAAATCGGGAAATTGCGACAGGAGCAGGTGCTATTAGAGAACAATTAGCAGATTTGGATTTGCGAATTATTATAGAGAATTCCTTGGTCGAATGGAAGGAATTAGAAGACGAGGGGTATAGTGGAGATGAATGGGAAGATAGAAAAAGACGAATAAGAAAAGTTTTTTTGATTAGACGCATGCAATTGGCGAAACATTTTATTCAAACAAATGTAGAACCAGAATGGATGGTTTTGTGCTTATTACCAGTTCTTCCTCCCGAATTGAGACCCATTGTTTATAGGTCTGGGGATAAAGTAGTGACTTCGGATATTAATGAACTTTATAAGAGAGTTATTCGTCGGAACAACAACCTTGCCTATCTATTAAAAAGAAGTGAATTAGCGCCAGCAGATTTAGTAATGTGCCAGGAAAAATTGGTACAAGAAGCCGTGGATACACTTCTTGATAGTGGGTCCCGCGGGCAACCAACGAGGGATGGTCACAATAAAGTATACAAATCACTTTCAGATGTAATTGAAGGTAAAGAGGGAAGGTTTCGCGAGACTCTGCTTGGAAAACGGGTCGATTACTCGGGGCGTTCTGTCATTGTTGTGGGTCCTTCGCTTTCATTACATCAATGTGGATTACCTCTAGAGATAGCAATAAAGCTTTTTCAGCTATTTGTAATTCGCGATTTAATCACGAAACGCGCTACTTCTAATGTCAGGATTGCTAAAAGGAAAATTTGGGAAAAGGAACCCATTGTATGGGAAATACTTCAAGAAGTTATGCGGGGACATCCTGTACTGTTGAATAGAGCACCTACCCTGCATAGATTAGGCATACAGGCCTTCCAACCTACTTTAGTGGAGGGGCGTACTATTTGTTTACACCCATTAGTGTGTAAGGGTTTCAATGCGGACTTTGATGGGGATCAAATGGCTGTTCATCTACCTTTATCCTTGGAAGCTCAGGCGGAAGCCCGTTTACTTATGTTTTCTCATATGAATCTCCTATCTCCCGCTATTGGGGATCCTATTTGCGTACCGACCCAAGACATGCTTATCGGACTTTATGTATTAACGATTGGAAACCGTCGGGGTATTTGTGCAAATAGATATAATAGTTGCGCAAACTATCCAAATCAAAAAGTAAATTACAATAATAATAATTATAAGTATACAAAAGATAAAGAACCCCATTTTTCTAATTCCTATGATGCACTGGGAGCTTATAGACAGAAACGAATCAGTTTAGACAGTCCCTTGTGGCTCCGATGGAAACTAGATCAACGCGTCATTGGGTCAAGAGAAGTTCCGATTGAAGTTCAATATGAATCTTTGGGGACTTATCATGAGATTTATGCCCACTATCTAATAGTGGGAAATAGAAAAAAAGAAATCCGTTCTATATACATTCGAAGCACTCTTGGTCATATTTCTTTTTATAGAGAAATAGAGGAAGCCATACAAGGATTTAGTCAGGCCTATTCATACACTATCTAAACAAGGAAGTTAGATTCGGCGATGCCCCTCCCTTTCGGGGGGCATTCCGATTTCGCTAGTATCATCATTTTTGCCGCGCGAATCCAGATTGAGATTAAGGAAAGGAAGTTAATTAAATTTTCGAATCACTGACTCAGGCCCATTGTCGAATCCTACTCAGCAATTGTCGAATCCTACTCAGCCGAAAAAGGGGGTACTTATGTATGGCGGAACGGGCCAATCTGGTCTTTCATAATAAAGAGATAGACGGAACTGCTATGAAACGACTTATTAGCAGATTAATAGATCATTTCGGAATGGGATATACATCCCATATACTGGATCAAATAAAGACTCTGGGCTTTCATCAAGCCACTACTACATCGATTTCATTAGGAATCGAGGATCTTTTAACAATACCATCTAAGGGATGGTTAGTGCAAGACGCGGAACAACAGAGTTTTCTTTTGGAGAAACACTATTATTATGGGGCTGTACACGCGGTAGAAAAATTACGCCAATCCGTTGAGATATGGTATGCTACAAGTGAATATTTGAAACAAGAAATGAATTCGAATTTTCGGATAACGGATCCTTCTAATCCAGTCTATCTAATGTCTTTTTCAGGAGCCAGAGGAAATGCATCTCAGGTACACCAATTAGTAGGTATGAGAGGATTAATGGCGGATCCTCAAGGACAAATGATTGATTTACCTATTCAAAGCAATTTACGCGAGGGACTTTCTTTGACAGAATATATAATTTCCTGCTACGGAGCCCGCAAAGGGGTTGTAGATACTGCTGTACGAACAGCGGATGCTGGATATCTTACACGTAGACTTGTTGAAGTAGTTCAACATATTATTGTGCGTAGAAGAGATTGTGGTACTATCCAAGGTATTTCTTTGAGTCCTCAAAATGGGATGACGGAAAAACTTTTTGTCCAAACACTAATTGGTCGTGTATTAGCAGACGATATATATATTGGTTCACGATGCATTGCCGCTCGAAATCAAGATATTGGAATTGGATTAGTCAATCGATTCATAACTGCCTTTCGAGCACAACCATTTCGAGCACAACCAATATATATTAGAACCCCCTTTACTTGCCGGAGCACATCTTGGATCTGTCAATTATGTTATGGTCGGAGTCCCACTCATGGCGATCTGGTCGAATTGGGGGAAGCCGTAGGTATTATTGCAGGTCAATCAATTGGGGAGCCAGGGACTCAACTAACATTAAGAACTTTTCATACTGGCGGAGTATTCACAGGGGGTACTGCCGACCTTGTACGATCCCCTTCGAATGGAAAAATCCAATTCAATGAAGATTTGGTTCACCCCACACGTACCCGTCATGGGCAGCCTGCTTTTCTATGTTATATAGACTTGCATGTAACTATTCAGAGTCAGGATATTCTATATAGTGTGAATATTCCCTCAAAAAGCTTGATTCTAGTGCAAAATGATCAGTATGTAGAATCCGAACAAGTAATTGCGGAGATTCGTGCCGGAACGTCCACTTTGCATTTTAAAGAAAAAGTACAAAAGCATATTTATTCCGAATCAGACGGGGAAATGCACTGGAGTACTGATGTTTACCATGCGCCCGAATATCAATATGGTAATCTTCGTCGATTACCAAAAACAAGCCATTTATGGATATTGTCAGTAAGTATGTGCAGATCCAGTATAGCGTCTTTTTCGCTCCACAAGGATCAAGATCAAATGAATACTTATTCTTTTTCTGTTGACGGAAGATATCTCTTTGACCTCTCAATGGCTAATGATCAAGTAAGACATAGACTGTTGGATACTTTTGGTAAAAAAGATAGGGAAATTCTTGATTATTCAACGCCGGATCGAATCATGTCCAATGGCCATTGGAATTTTGTCTATCCTTCTATTCTTCAAGATAATTCGGATTTGTTGGCGAAAAAGCGAAGAAATGGGTTCGTCATTCCATTACAATATCATCAAGAACAAGAGAAAGAACTAATATCCTGTTTGGGGATTTCGATTGAAATACCCTTTATGGGTGTTTTACGTAGAAATACTATTTTTGCTTATTTTGACGATCCACGATACAGAAAAGATAAAAAGGGTTCAGGAATTGTTAAATTTAGATATAGGACCCTAGAGGACGAATATAGGACTCGAGAGGAAGACTCAGAGGACGAATATGGGAGCCCAGAGAACGAATATAGGACCCGAGAGGAAGAATATGAAACCCTAGAAGACGAATATAGGACTCGAGAGGACGAATATGAAACCCTAGAAGATGAATATGGGATCCTAGAGGACGAATATGAAGCCCTAGAAGACGAATATGGGATCCTAGAGGATGAATATAGGACTGGAGAGAAAGACTCAGAAGACGAATATGGGAGCCCAGAGAACGAATATAGAACCCGAGAGGACGAATATGGAACTCTAGAGGAAGACTCAGAGGACGAATATGGGACTTTAGAGGAAGACTCAGAAGAAGACTCAGAGGACGAATACGGGAGCCCAGAGGAAGATTCCATCTTAAAAAAAGAGGGTTTGATTGAGCATCGAGGAACAAAAGAATTTAGTCTAAAATACCAAAAAGAACTAGATCGGTTTTTTTTCATTCTTCAAGAACTGCATATCTTGCCGAGATCCTCATCCCTAAAGGTACTTGATAATAGTATCATTGGAGTGGATACACAACTCACAAAAAATACAAGAAGTCAACTAGGTGGATTGGTCCGAGTGAAGAGAAAAAAAAGCCATACGGAACTCAAAATCTTTTCCGGAGATATGCATTTTCCTGAAGAGGCGGATAAGATATTAGGTGGTAGTTTGATACCACCAGAAAGAGAAAAGAAAGATTCTAAGGAATCAAAAAAAAGGAAAAATTGGGTCTATGTTCAACGGAAAAAAATTCTCAAGAGCAAGGAAAAGTATTTTGTTTCGGTTCGACCTGCAGTCGCATATGAAATGGACGAAGGGAGAAATTTAGCAACACTTTTCCCGCAAGATCTCTTGCAAGAAGAGGATAATTTCCAACTTCGACTTGTCAATTTTATTTCTCATGAAAATAGCAAGTTAACTCAAAGAATTTATCATACGAATAGTCAATTTGTTCGAACTTGCTTAGTAGTGAATTGGGAACAAGAAGAAAAAGAAGAGGCTCGTGCTTCCCTTGTTGAGGTAAGAGCAAATGATCTGATTCGCGATTTCCTAAGAATTGAGTTAGTCAAGTCCACTATTTCGTATACACGAAGAAGGTATGATAGGACAAGTGCAGGACCGATTCCCAATAATAGGTTAGATCGCACCAATTCCTTTTATTCCAAGGCGAAGATTCAATCACTTAGCCAACATCAAGAAGCTATTGGCACCTTGTTGAATCGAAATAAAGAATACCAATCTTTGATGATTTTGTCGGCATCCAACTGTTCTCGAATTGGTTTATTCAAGAATTCGAAATATCCCAATGCGGTAAAAGAATCGAATCCTAGAATTCCTATTCGAGATATTTTTGGGCCCTTAGCCGCTATTGTACCTAGTATATCGAATTTTTCTTCATCTTACTATTTACTAACGCATAATCAGATCCTGTTAAAAAAATATTTGTTCCTTGACAATTTGAAACAAACCCTCCAAGTACTTCAAGGGTTTAAATACTCTTTAATAGATGAAAATCAAAGGATTTCGAATTTCGATAGTAACATCATGTTGGATCCATTCCATTTGAATTGGCACTTTCTCCATCATGATTCTTGGGAGGAGACATCGGCAATAATTCACCTTGGACAATTTATTTGCGAAAATGTATGTCTATTTAAATCGCACATAAAAAAATCTGGTCAAATTTTCATTGTTAATATTGATTCCTTTGTTATAAGAGCAGCTAAGCCTTATTTGGCCACTACAGGAGCAACTGTTCATGGTCATTATGGAGAAATCCTTTACAAAGGAGATAGGTTAGTTACGTTTATATATGAAAAATCGAGATCTAGTGACATAACGCAAGGTCTTCCAAAAGTAGAACAAATCTTTGAAGCGCGTTCAATTGATTCACTATCGCCGAATCTCGAAAGGAGAATTGAGGATTGGAATGAGCGTATACCAAGAATTCTTGGGGTCCCCTGGGGATTCTTGATTGGAGCTGAGCTAACCATAGCCCAAAGTCGTATCTCTTTGGTTAATAAGATCCAAAAGGTTTATCGATCCCAAGGGGTACAGATCCATAATAGACATATAGAGATTATTATACGCCAAGTAACATCAAAAGTGCGGGTTTCCGAAGATGGAATGTCTAATGTTTTTTCACCTGGGGAATTAATCGGACTATTACGAGCAGAACGAGCAGGACGAGCTTTGGATGAATCGGTCTATTATCGGGCAATCTTATTGGGAATAACAAGGGCTTCCCTGAATACCCAAAGTTTCATATCTGAAGCAAGTTTTCAAGAAACTGCTCGAGTTTTAGCAAAAGCTGCCCTACGAGGTCGTATTGATTGGTTGAAAGGCCTGAAAGAAAACGTAGTTCTGGGGGGGATTATACCTGTTGGTACCGGATTCCAAAAATTTGTGCATCATTCCCCACAAGACAAGAACCTTTATTTCGAAATTCAAAAAAAAAATCTATTCGCGTCGGAAATGAGAGATATTTTGTTTCTCCATACAGAATTAGTTTCTTCTGATTCTGATGTAACAAACAATTTCTATGAGACATCAGAACCCCCATTTATACGATTTAAGGATACATAAAGCAGATTTTTTTATTTAAACTAGACTTTTGACCTTAGAACACTAACAGGTCAGATTTTAGATTTTTATTTTATTTTAATAAGTAAAAGAAGTCAGTTAATTCATTAAGGTTACGTTTATACCATGTATCAATAGCCAATTCTCAGTGGAAGGTTACATCGGAACAATTATTATTTATTTCAAGCTATTTCGGCTCTTTCTTAATTTTCAAAAAAAAAAAAGAAATAAATTCCGTAATGGAATGGTAGGATGAAAAAAAAAAGAAAAAATCAAAAGGAAGTGTGGAAAAAATGACAAGAAGATATTGGAACATCAATTTGAAAGAGATGATAGAAGCGGGAGTTCATTTTGGTCATGGTATTAAGAAATGGAATCCTAAAATGGCCCCTTACATCTCGGCAAAGCGTAAAGGTACTCATATTACAAATCTCGCTAGAACGGCTCGTTTTTTATCAGAAGCTTGTGATTTAGTTTTTGATGCAGCAAGTCAGGGAAAAAGCTTTTTAATTGTTGGTACCAAAAAAAGAGCAGCGGATTTAGTAGCATCAGCTGCAATAAGGGCTCGTTGTCATTATGTTAATAAAAAGTGGTTCAGTGGTATGTTAACGAATTGGTCGATTACGAAAACTAGACTTTCTCAATTTAGAGACTTAAGAGCAGAAGAAAAGATGGGAAAATTCCACCATCTCCCAAAAAGAGATGTGGCAATCTTGAAGAGAAAATTATCTACCTTGCAAAGATATCTCGGCGGGATCAAATATATGACGAGGTTGCCGGACATTGTGATCGTCCTTGATCAGCAAAAAGAGTATATAGCTCTTCGGGAATGTGCCATTTTGGGGATTCCTACTATTTCTTTAGTCGATACAAATTGTGACCCAGATCTCGCAAATATATCGATTCCAGCCAACGATGACACTATGACTTCAATTCGATTGATTCTTAACAAATTAGTATTTGCAATTTGTGAGGGCCGTTCTCTCTATATAAGAAATCGTTGATTAAGAAGAATAGTTCATTCTTGGGTAACTGCGTAGATTTATGGGATCACTTACTATTCTTTTTTGTTTTGCATAGATAAAAGAAGGGGAATATTGATATATATTAGAGGGTATTGATATATATTATCATCTGATGTGATTTCTTGGTATCCTAAATATAAGATTAATACTTCAAGTTGCTGAGTTGAGAAAGAGATGGTTGAATCAAAAGAATTCCTTTTTTGAAGTTCAATTTTTATCAGAGGACAATATGAATATTATACCATGTTCCGTTAAAACACTCAAGGGGTTATATGATATATCGGGTGTAGAAGTAGGCCAACACTTCTATTGGCAAATAGGAGGTTTCCAAATTCATGCCCAAGTACTCATCACTTCTTGGGTCGTAATTACTATCTTGCTAGGTTCAGTTATCATAGCTGTTCGGAATCCACAA